CCTCTGAACAACTGTATAATTATTGGATTGACACCAATAAAGAAAAAAGGAATAGCCTGAACAATGAATTTATAAATCGAATCGAAGCTCTAAACAGGGGATTTCCTCTTTTGAATGTACTCGAAAAAAGGATTCGATTGTGTAATGATGAAACTGAACAAGAATACTTGCCTAAAATGTCTGATCCTTTCGTTAAGGGATCCTGTCGTGGGACAATGAAAAATTTATATTCATGTTCACTCATGAATGATTATTTAATACCTTCCATCGAAGATTCCATAGAAACTGTTTGGATAAATAAAATGCATGGTATCCTTTCTACCAATTACCAAAAAATTGAACACAAAATATACCCATTTGGAGGAAAATTATTATCACCAGACATTGTCCATTTCTTGACCTCAATCAGTGAATTTGCCGGGGATTCAACACTGAATTTAGATTTGAAAGGACTTTCCTCATTCGAGGAACAAGGAAGAATTTATTCAGAAAATCAAGCGAAATTTTCGAAATTTTTATTCCATGTTTTATTCCATGTATTTACAACTGATGCGAATGATCAAACAATTAAAAAAGAATCTAGTGGAAGAAAAGAAATCAGTAAAAGGATCCCTCGATGGTCATACAAATTTATTTCCGATTTGGAACAACAGAGAGGACAAAATGAAGAAGAATCAGAAGGGTATCGCGGAATTCGTTCAAGAAAAGCCAAGCGTGTAGTAATTTTTACTGATAACGACCAGAATGCCAATACTCATACTAATATAAAGAATACGAGTAAGAGGGAAAAAGGGGAAGAAGTGGCTTTGATACGTTATTCGCAACAATCAGATTTTCGTCGGCATTTAATCAAAGGGTCCATACGCGCTCAAAGGCGTAAAACGGTTCCTTGGGAACTGTTTCAAGCAAATGTCCATTCCCTTCTTTTTTTGGACCGAATAGAAAAAACTCGTTTTTTTTCTTTTGATATCTCCGGAACAGTGAAGCTCATTTTTAGTAATTGGATAGGGAAAAACACGGAATTGAAAACTTCTGATTCTGAGGAAGAAAGGGCAAAAGAAAAAGAGAAAAAAAAGAAAAAAGAAGAAAATGAACGTATAACAATAGCGGAAACCTGGGATACTTTTCTAATTGCTCAAGTAATAAGGGGATCCATGTTAGTAACCCAATCGATTCTTAGGAAATATATTGTATTGCCTTCATTGATAATAGCTAAAAATATGGGCCGTATATTATTATTTCAATTCCCCGAATGGTACGAGGATTTGACAGAGTGGAGTAGAGAAATGCATGTTAAATGCACTTATAATGGTGTTCAATTATCAGAAACAGAATTTCCTAAAAATTGGTTAACAGACGGTATTCAGATAAAAATCCTATTTCCTTTCTGTCTGAAACCTTGGCACAAATCTAAGCTACGAGCCCATCATAAGGATCATAAATATCCAATCAAAAAGAAAGAAAAAGGGGATAATTTTTGTTTTTTAACAGTCTGGGGAATGGAAGCCAAACTACCTTTTGGCTCTCCCCAAAAACGGCCTTTCTTTTTTGAACCCGTTTATAAAGAACTCGAAAAAAAAATGAGAAAAGTTCAAAAAAGGGGTTTTCTAATTCTAAGAGTTTTAAAAGAAAGAAAGGAATGGGGTCTTAAAAAAGTTCTATTTATAAAAAGAAAAACAAACGAACTTGTAAAAGTGAATCCAATTCAATTATTTCAATTGAGGGAAGCTTTTGAATCGAGTGAAAATAAAAATGAAAAAGATTCTATAGTTAGTAATGATATTTTTCATGAATCATGGATTCAAATTAGATCCACGGATTGGACAAATTATTCACTGACAGAAAAAAAAATGAAGGATCTAACTGATAGGACAAGCACAATCAGAAATCAAATAGAAAAAATAACAAAAGACAAGAAAAAAATCTTTATAAACCCAGAGAAAAATATTAGTCTTAATGAAACAAGTTGTGATGCTAAAAGGTCAGAATCGCCGCAAAAAATTTGGCACATATTCAGAAGAGGAAATGCCCGATTAATACGTAAATGGCACTCTTTTTTAAATTTTAAATTTTTATTTGAAAGGATATACATGGATGTCCTTCTATGTATCATTAATATTCTTAGAACCCATACACAACTTTTTTTTCAATTTGAATCAACAATTATTAAGAAATGCATTTTCAATGATGAAATAAATAAAGAACAAGAAGGAATTCATGAAACAAATGAAAAAAAAATGAACTTTATTTCGACTATAAAAAGGCCATTTTCTTTTTCTAATATTAGTAATAATAATTCACATATTCTTTGTGACCTAACCTCCTTATCGCAAGCATATGTATTTTACAAATTATCACAAACCAAAATGATTAACAAGAATCACTTGCGATCTGTACTTCAATATCAATATCACAGAACATCCTTTTTTCTTAAGGATAGAATAAAGGATTCTTTTGTAACACAAGGCATATTTCATTCTGAATCAGGACATAAAAAATTTCAAAATTCTGGAATGCAAAATTCTGTAATGAATGAATGGAAAAACTGGTTAAGGAGTCATTATCCATATGATTTATCTCAGACTAGATGGTCCAGATTAGTCCCGCAAAAATGGCGAAATAGAGTTAATCAGTGTCATCAAAATGAAAACTCAAACTACTTTGGTTCAGATAAAAAAGTCCGATTAATTCATTACGGGAAACAAAATCATTATGCAGCGGATTCATTACCGAGTCAAAACGAAAAATTAAAAAAACACTACAGATATAATTTTTTATCACATAAATATATAAATTATAAAGGGGACTCATATATTTATAGATTACCATTACAAGTAAATGAGCGTCGAGAGATTCCCTATAATTACAATTACAAGACATGGAAACCCGAATCATTTTATGTGCTGAGAGATATACCCATTAGTAATTATTTAGGAAAATATTCCATTATCGATACGGAGAAAAATCCCGATATAAAATATTTTGGTTGGAGAATGCTCCATTTTTTTCGTAGAAAGAAGATTTTTATTGAGACCTGGACCGATATGAGTCTTGGCGCCGACATTAAGAAAAATACTAAGACTGGGACCACTGATGATCAAATAATTGAAAAAGGGGATAAGAAAGATGCTTTTTTTTTCACGATTCAGCAAGATATCACCCCATCTAATCAAAAAAAAACTTTTTTTGATTGGATGGGAATGAATAAAGAAATATTCAATCATTCCATATCGAATCTGAAACTTTGGTTCTTCCCAGAATTTGTGCTATTTTATAATGCATATAAGATGAAACCATGGGTCATACCAATCAAATTACTTTTTTTGAATTTAAATGGAAATGAAAGCGTTACTGAAAATAAAAACATAAATGGAAAACAAAAAGAGGGTCTTTGTATATCATCTAATGAAAAAAGAAATTTTGAATTAAAGAATAGAAATCAAGAAGAAAAGGAACTATCGGTCCAAGGAGATCTTGGATCAGATGTACAAAACCAAGGGAATCTTGGGTCAATTCTATTAAACCAACAAACAGATGGTCAAGAAGATTATGCGGGATCAGAACGTATGAAGAAAAATCAATTCAAGAACAACACGAAAGCGGAACTAAAGTTTTTCCTGAAAAGATATTTCCTTTTTCAATTGAGATGGGATGATCCTTTGAATCAAAGAATAATCAAGAATATCAAGGTATATTGTCTCCTGCTTAGACTGAGAAATCCAAAGGAAATCGCTATATCCTCTATTCAAAGAGGAGAAATAAGTCTAGATATAATGCTGACTCAGAAAGATCTAACTCTTAAAAAATTGAAAAAAAAAAAGATATTGAGTATCGAACCAATTCCTCCATCTATAAAATGGGATGTACAATTTCTTATGTATCAAACCATAGGTATTTCATTAGTCCATAAGAGTAAGCATCAAACGAACCGAGAATGTCGAGAAAAAAGATATGTTGATAAAAATGATTTTGATAAATCTATTGCAAGACATGAAAGGGTAGTTGGGAATCAAGACGAAAATTATTATGATTTGCTTGTTCCTGAAAAGATTTTATCATCTAGACGTCGTAGAGAATTCAGAATTCTAATTTGTTTCAATTCGGAGAATGGGAATGCTGGGGATAGAAATTCAGTATTTTGCAATGGGAACTATGTAAGGAACTGTAGTCAATTTTTGGATAAGGACAAACATCTTGATACAGATCCAATAAAATACATTAACATGAAATTAAAGTTCTTGCTTTGGCCCAATTATCAATTAGAAGATTTAGCTTGTATGAATCGCTATTGGTTTGATACCAATAATGGCAGTCGTTTCAGTATGTCAAGGATACATATGTATCCACGATTGAAAATTCGTTGATAGTACATTTCCTATCTATCAATCACGTGTCATGTATGGTATATGAGGGCAAACAGATGTACATATGCGTTGTATTACATTACAGTCCGGTACATGATACTCATTCAATGACGTATCAATTAGATCTAGAAATGAATCAACAGAATTCTCTTTTCTTAGGTACAAATGATTTTCTTTTGTGAATACAGAAATATACTATCCCTTCCTGTTATATCCCTATCCAAATCAAATTGAAAATGAAATGGATTGGTGATTATTTGATAGAAAGGGTAGTACATAAATAAATTCATATTTTTGTGTATACCAGATTTAAAATTTAAATAATTGGCATTATTATATTATTATTACTGATCGGTAAAACCCATATCTTCGGTCAAATCCATATCTGTAGAAAAGAAAGAAAAGTAGGAGAAGAATTCTTTTTATGGTCAAAAATGCATTTATCTCAGTTATTTCGCAAGATGAAAAAGAAGGAAGTGGGGGTTCCGTTGAATTTCAAATATTCAGTTTCACCAATAAGATACGGAGACTTACTTCCCATTTAGAATTGCACAGAAAAGACTATTTATCTCAGAGGGGTCTACGGAAAATTCTGGGAAAACGTCAACGACTGCTGGCTTATTTGTCAAAGAAAAATAGAGTACGTTATAAAGAATTAATTGGTCAATTAAATATTCGGGAGCCCAGAATTCGTTAATTTGAGGATTCATTTGGAATTCTTTTTAGATTTTGAATTTTGATGAACTTCGTTTCGTTTTCAGCAATTCATGGAATAATGAATCGGGTAAAAAACATATGACTGTACCAGCTACAAAAAAGGACCTCATGATAGTCAATATGGGTCCTCATCACCCATCAATGCATGGTGTTCTTCGACTCATCGTTACTCTAGATGGTGAAGATGTTATTGACTGTGAACCTATATTAGGTTATTTACACAGAGGGATGGAAAAAATTGCGGAAAACCGAACAATTATACAATATCTGCCTTATGTAACACGTTGGGATTATTTAGCTACTATGTTCACAGAGGCAATAACCGTAAATGCACCAGAACAGTTGGGAAATATTCAAGTACCTAAAAGAGCCAGCTATATCAGAGTAATTATGTTGGAGCTAAGTCGTATAGCTTCTCATTTGTTATGGCTTGGCCCTTTTATGGCGGATATCGGTGCACAGACCCCTTTCTTCTATATTTTCAGAGAGAGAGAATTGATATATGATCTATTCGAAGCTGCCACAGGTATGCGAATGATGCATAATTATTTCCGTATCGGAGGAGTAGCTGCTGATCTACCTCATGGCTGGATAGATAAATGTTTAGATTTCTGCGATTTTTTTTTAACGGGGGTTACTGAATATCAAAAACTTCTTACACGGAATCCCATTTTTTTGGAACGAGTGGAAGGCGTGGGCATTATTGGTGGAGAGGAAGCAATTAATTGGGGTTTATCCGGACCAATGCTACGAGCTTCCGGAATCCAATGGGATCTTCGTAAAGTTGATCATTATGAGTGTTACGACCAATTTGATTGGGAAGTTCAATGGCAAAAAGAAGGGGATTCGTTAGCTCGTTATTTAGTACGAATCACTGAAATGACGGAATCCATAAAAATTATTCAACAGGCTCTGGAAGGAATTCCGGGGGGGCCTTATGAGAATTTGGAAGTCCGACGTTTTGATAGAGCAAGAGATTCAGAATGGAATGATTTTGAATATCGATTCATTAGTAAAAAGACTTCTCCCACTTTTGAATTGTCGAAACAAGAACTTTATGTCAGAGTGGAAGCCCCAAAAGGGGAATTGGGAATTTTTCTGATAGGAGATCAGAGTGTTTTTCCCTGGAGATGGAAAATTCGTCCACCGGGTTTTATCAATTTGCAAATTCTTCCTCAGCTAGTTAAAAGAATGAAATTGGCTGATATTATGACGATACTAGGTAGTATAGATATCATTATGGGAGAAGTTGATCGTTGAAATGATAATTGATACGGCAGAAGTACAAGCTATCAATTCTTTTTCCAGATCGGAATCCTTAAAAGAGGTCTATGGGCTCATATGGCTATTTGTTCCTATTTTTACTACTGTATCGGGAATCACAATAGGTGTACTAGTAATTGTATGGTTAGAAAGAGAAATATCCGCAGGGATCCAACAACGTATTGGACCTGAATATGCGGGTCCTCTGGGAATTCTTCAAGCTCTAGCGGATGGGACCAAACTCCTTTTCAAAGAGGATCTTCTCCCATCTAGAGGAGATAGTCGTTTATTCAGTATCGGACCATCTATAGCAGTCATATCAATTCTATTAAGTTATTCAGTAATTCCTTTTGGATATCGTCTTGTTCTAGCCGATCTCAGTATAGGTGTTTTTTTATGGATCGCCATTTCAAGTATTGCTCCTATTGGACTTCTTATGTCAGGATATGGATCGAATAATAAATATTCCTTTTTAGGTGGTCTACGAGCTGCTGCTCAATCCATTAGTTATGAAATACCATTAACTCCATGTGTGTTATCAATATCTCTACGTGTGATTCGTTGGGACATGCACTTTTACCTATTTCCTTTCTTTTCTTTCTAGAAAAGAAGTTGAATGTATTGAATAGATATCTTCATTTTTTTTTTATCGTTCAGGTTGATGAACTAAATTAGATAGTTATATGAGTGAAACAAAACTGCTTCTAAATTCGCAGTAAAAAGATCGAGCCTCATTCCCTATGTACAAGGGTTAAGCGAAAGTAAACATAAGTGGTAGACGCTGTTTACCCCAAGTTGATTAGTCATTATAGCTTGAAGCGGGTGCAAAAGATCAACTGTATGGGGTTTTTACTATTGTATGTATTACCATAACGGGGATCGAGCAAAAATGAGTGGGTGGTTAGGAACACCAAGGTACACAAAGGATTAGTAATGGAGATAATGGAAGTTATCCAAAGGGATATTTCTATCCAGAAAAGGAATCCTAATGGGGCTTTAAGTTGGTAGAAATCATCAAGCAGTACTTCCCCGCGATTCTGATCCAGAGTATGCTCCTATTCACTGATTAAAGAAACAACTATCAGGAACGAAGTAATCCTTTATTCTTTTTTTTTTTTAGTGTCCCCTTTTCTGAGAAAGAAGAACAAGAACGAAAGAAGTGGAATGCAATTGGAATAGAAAAGAAATAAGAGATCTTTTTTTTTCTTCTATCCATATTCATATAGATAGAGTTCTTATAGATAGAGTTCTTATCATGATTCATGAACTAATGTAATGTCTAATTCTTTTTTTTTTTTTTGTAATCGAAAGATCTGGGTCGAAAGTTCTATTGATAGAACGGGTATTTTATTGAAGGATTAAGTTATTACTGAACAAAGAAAAATTTAAATTCTATCTTTTATATTTAAATTCTATCTTTTATATTATAAAGGATGAGATCCATATATTATAAAGGATGAGATCAATTCGGAAGCACCCCTTTTTTTTTTTATATTATAGCATAGCAGACAGAATTCCATTGGTCTAAATTTTGGACTCTTCGATGCATCTTTACTCTATCTAACTAAACATATCGAGATAATACTAAATGAAATGGGTCCTTATATTTTGTGGCCCTCGAGGAGCCGTATGAAGCTGAAGTCTCATGTACGGTTCTGTAATAGCGATGGGAACAGTGATGTTATCGCCGACTATGATTATCTAACAGTTCAAGTACAGTTGATATAGTTGAGGCGCAGTCAAAATATGGTTTTGGGGGGTGGAATTTGTGGCGTCAACCCATAGGGTTTCTCGTTTTTCTAATTTCTTCCCTGGCGGAATGTGAGAGATTACCTTTTGATTTACCAGAAGCAGAGGAAGAATTAGTAGCAGGTTATCAAACCGAATATTCAAGTATCAAATTTGGTTTATTTTACGTTGCTTCCTACCTAAATCTACTAGTTTCTTCATTATTTGTAACAGTTCTTTATTTGGGCGGTTGGAATCTCTCTATTCCGTACATATTCATTCCTGAACTTTTCAGAATAAATAAAGTGGGTGCAGTCTTTGGAACGACAATTGGTATCGTTATTACATTAGCTAAAGCTTATTTGTTCTTGTTCATTCCTATCGTAACAAGATGGACTTTGCCTAGGATCAGAATGGACCAACTATTAAATCTTGGATGGAAATTTCTTTTACCTATTTCTCTAGGTAATCTATTATTGACAACCTCTTCCCAACTCCTTTCACTGTAAAGGAATACAATATTTTAGATTCATGACTTCTTTCAAACAAGAGAAAGAAACATTAAATTATTTATAGATATTCACACTATGTTCCCTATGGTAACCGGGTTCATGAATTATGGTCAACAAACAGTACGCGCTGCAAGGTACATCGGTCAAAGTTTCATGATTACCTTATCCCACGTGAATCGTTTACCTGTAACTATTCAATATCCTTATGAAAAATTAATCACATCGGAGCGTTTCCGCGGTCGAATCCATTTTGAATTTGATAAATGCATTGCTTGTGAAGTATGTGTTCGGGTATGCCCTATAGATCTACCTGTTGTTGATTGGAGATTGGAAACTTATATTCGAAAGAAACGATTGCTTAATTACAGTATTGATTTCGGAATCTGTATATTTTGTGGTAACTGCGTCGAGTATTGTCCAACAAACTGTTTATCAATGACTGAAGAATATGAGCTTTCCACTTATGATCGTCATGAATTGAATTATAATCAAATAGCTTTGGGTCGGTTACCAATGTCAATAATTGGAGATTACACAATTCGAACAATTATAAATTCGACTCAAATAAAAATAGCCATGGGCAAACCCCTCAATTCAAAAAAGATTACCAATTACTAAGATTCGGGGTTGATCTAAATGAGTTTCACTCATTTAATTTTGCTTGGTGAATAATTACAAATCATAACTATTGATTGGTGAGAATCGCGTCTTGATTTAGATTGAAAACCTATTTATATATTCGTGATGTTTTGGAAATATCTAATTTAAAATGACTCTTTCGGCTAGAGAATGGAATTAGTACAATAATTGTATCTACAGCAATTTGCACTCCATTAGGATTTCATTCAATTAGTAACGTATCATAAAAAAAGGGTACCTTCCTTTTTCCTGGTCCGGTCAATAAGGTCATGAAACATTTCGACTTATTTATCTCGTATTTTACATATAATGGATTTACCGGGACCAATACATGATTTTCTTTTAGTATTTCTGGGATCAGGTCTTATATTAGGGGGTCTAGGAGTAGTATTGCTTACCAATCCAATTTATTCTGCCTTTTCATTAGGATTTGTTCTTGTTTGTATATCCTTATTCCATATTCCATCGAACTCCCATTTTGTAGCCGCTGCACAGCTTCTTATTTATGTGGGAGCCATAAATGTCTTAATCATATTTGCTGTGATGTTCATGAATGGTTCAGAATATTACAATGATTTCCACCTTTGGACTGTTGGAGATGGATTCACTTCACTGGTTTGTACAAGTATTTTTGTTTCACTAATTACTACTATCCCAGATACGTCATGGTACGGGATTATTTGGACTACAAGATCAAACCAGATTATAGAGCAGGACTTGATAAGTAATAGTCAACAAATTGGGATTCATTTAGCAACAGATTTTTTTCTTCCATTT